GCTAGCGTAGCTTAACACAAAGCATAGCATTGAAGATGCTAAGATGAGTACTAAAAAACTCCGCATGCACAAAGGCATGGTCCCGACCTTATTATTAACTCTAACCCAACTTACACATGCAAGTCTCCGCAACCCAGTGAATATGCCCTCAATCCCCCGCCCGGGGAAGAGGAGCAGGCATCAGGCACAAAAGTTAGCCCAAAACGCCTAGCCTAGCCACACCCCCAAGGGAATTCAGCAGTGATAAACATTAAGCCATAAGTGAAAACTTGACTCAGTTAGTGTTAAGAGGGCCGGTAAAATTCGTGCCAGCCACCGCGGTTAAACGAGAGGCCCTAGTTAATAATACAACGGCGTAAAGGGTGGTTAAGAATAAATATAAATAAAGCCAAATGGCCCTTTGGCCGTCATAAGCTTCTGGGCGTCCGAGACCCCAACACGAAAGTAGCTTTAACAACTTCACCTGACCCCACGAAAGCTGAGAAACAAACTGGGATTAGATACCCCACTATGCTCAGCCGTAAACTTAGACATCCAACTACAATTAGATGTTCGCCAGGGTACTACAAGCATTAGCTTAAAACCCAAAGGACTTGACGGTGTCTCAGACCCCCTAGAGGAGCCTGTTCTAGAACCGATAACCCCCGTTAAACCTCGCCACTCTTAGCCATCCCAGCCTATATACCGCCGTCGTCAGCTTACCCTGTGAAGGTAATAAAAGTAAGCAAAATGGGCACAACCCAGAACGTCAGGTCAAGGTGTAGCCTATGGAGTGGAAAGAAATGGGCTACATTTTCTATTACAGAACACTACGAACGTGCACCATGAAACAGTGCTTGAAGGAGGATTTAGTAGTAAAAAGGAAATAGAGTGTCCCTTTGAACCCGGCTCTGAGACGCGCACACACCGCCCGTCACTCTCCCCTATCAAAACGCACCAAAAATACCTAATAAACCAGCACTGATGAGGGGAGGCAAGTCGTAACACGGTAAGTGTACCGGAAGGTGCACTTGGAATAAACCCAGGGCGTGGCCGAGTACACAAGCATCTCACTTACACCGAGAAGACATCCATGAAAATTGGATCACCCTGAGCCAAACAGCTAGCCTACCCACCAAAACTAACCAAACAATATAAATAAAATAAAATAGACAAAACATAAAAAACTAAACCATTCTTTTACCTGAGTATGGGAGACAGAAAAGGTTCAATTAGAGCAATAGAAATAGTACCGCAAGGGAAAACTGAAAGAGAAGTGAAATAACTTATATAAGCACCAAAAAGCAAAGACTAAACCTTGTACCTTTTGCATCATGATTTAGCCAGTAAACACAAGCAAAGAGACCTTTAGTTTGAAACCCCGAAACCAGGTGAGCTACCCCGAGACAGCCTATTAAGGGCCAACCCGTCTCTGTGGCAAAAGAGTGGGAAGAGCTCCGGGTAGAAGTGATAGACTTACCGAACCTGGTGATAGCTGGTTGCCTAAGAAATGAATAGAAGTTCAGCCTCGCCTACCTCAAATCAAAAACATACTTTTATTAAATATACTAAGAGAAAAATACGAGAGTTAGTTAAAGGGGGTACAGCCCCTTTAACAAAGGACACAACCTTGCCAGGAGGATAAAGATCATAATACACAAAATATACTGTTCTAGTGGGCCTAAAAGCAGCCATCTAAGTAGAAAGCGTTAAAGCTCAGACAGATAAAAATTTATTATTCCGATAAAAAATCTTACTCCCCTAAATACTATTAGGCTAGTCCATGCCCACATGGAAGAAATTATGCTAGAATGAGTAACAAGAAGGCCCGCCCTTCTCCAAGCACAAGTAAAAGCCAAGTCGAACCAACCATTGGCAACTAACGAACTCAACCCAAGAGAGTAATGTGAATTACAAAAAAATCAAGAAAAATCCACAACCCCATAATCGTTACCCCTACACTGGAGTGCTATCTTAAAGGAAAGACTAAAAGAAAAGGAAGGAACTCGGCAAACACAAGCCCCGCCTGTTTACCAAAAACATCGCCTCCTGTAACATAAATATATAGGAGGTCAAACCTGCCCAGTGACTACAAGTTCAACGGCCGCGGTATTTTGACCGTGCAAAGGTAGCGCAATCACTTGTCTTCTAAATAAAGACCTGTATGAATGGCCAAACGAAGGCTTAACTGTCTCCCTTTTCCAGTCAGTGAAATTGATCTATCCGTGCAGAAGCGGATATAATAATACAAGACGAAAAGACCCTTTGGAGCTTAAGGTACAAAATTCAGCCACGTCAAACAACTCCATAAAAAGCAATGAACCTTGTGGAACATGAAATTTTACCTTCGGTTGGGGTGACCACGGAGAAAAACAAAACCTCCAAGTGGACTGGGATAAATTTCCTAAAACTAAGAGAGACATCTCTAAGCCACAGAACATCTGACCAAATATGATCCGGCCACCAAGGCCGATCAACGAACCAAGTTACCCTAGGGATAACAGCGCAATCCTCTCCCAGAGTCCATATCGACGAGGGGGTTTACGACCTCGATGTTGGATCAGGACACCCTAATGGTGCAGCCGCTATTAAGGGTTCGTTTGTTCAACGATTAAAGTCCTACGTGATCTGAGTTCAGACCGGAGCAATCCAGGTCAGTTTCTATCTGTAACGCGACTTTTCCCAGTACGAAAGGATCGGAAAAGAGAGGCCCATACTCAAAGTACGCCTCACCCCTAATTTATGAAAACAAATAAATAAGGCAAAGGGAGGGCCAAAACCCAGCTACCCAAAATAAGGATAAACTGGGGTGGCAGAGCATGGTAAATTGCGAAAGACCTAAGCCCTTTTATACCAGAGGTTCAAATCCTCTCCCCAGTTCATGCTAAACATCCTAATAACCCACCTAATTAATCCCCTGGCCTATATTGTACCCGTTCTCTTAGCAGTAGCCTTCCTAACACTAGTTGAACGAAAAGTATTAGGATATATACAACTACGAAAAGGGCCCAACGTGGTAGGACCTTATGGACTACTACAACCCATCGCCGACGGAGTAAAACTATTCATTAAAGAACCTGTACGCCCGTCCACATCATCCCCATTCCTATTTCTAGCCGCCCCAATATTAGCACTTACCCTGGCTATAATTTTATGGGCACCAATACCAATACCACATCCAGTAACCGACCTCAACCTAGGAATCTTATTTATCCTGGCCCTATCAAGCCTCGCAGTATATTCAATTTTAGGATCAGGCTGAGCATCCAATTCAAAATATGCACTAATTGGAGCCCTACGGGCTGTAGCTCAGACAATTTCATATGAAGTAAGCCTAGGGCTTATCCTCCTCTCAGTAATTATCTTCTCAGGGGGTTATAACCTACAAACACTCAACATTACCCAAGAAAATATTTGACTTCTTATCCCCGCCTGACCCCTAGCCGCAATATGATACATCTCTACACTGGCCGAAACAAACCGAGCACCATTCGATCTGACAGAGGGAGAATCAGAACTAGTTTCTGGTTTTAATGTTGAATATGCAGGAGGACCTTTCGCCCTACTTTTCCTGGCTGAATACGCTAATATTCTACTAATAAATACCCTATCAGCTGTATTATTTCTAGGAGCCTCACACCTCCCAAACATCCCTGAGTTAACAACAATTAACCTTATAACCAAGGCCGCACTATTATCAATCTTATTCCTATGGGTACGAGCCTCCTACCCACGATTCCGATATGATCAACTAATACACCTAGTCTGAAAAAATTTTCTCCCCTTAACACTTGCTTTTGTGCTATGGCACACCGCCCTGCCTATTGCATTAGCAGGACTCCCCCCACAATTATAAAAGGAACTGTGCCTGAGTATCCAAGGACCACTTTGATAGAGTGATTTACAGAGGTTAAAATCCCCTCAGTTCCTAGAAAGAAGGGATTCGAACCCATACTTAAGAGATCAAAACTCTTAGTGCTTCCTTTACACCACTTCCTAAGGTGAAGTCAGCTAAACAAGCTCCCGGGTCCATACCCCGAACATGACGGTCATAATCCATCCTTCACCAATGAATCCATATGTACTTACAACCCTACTATCCAGCCTAGGATTAGGAACCACCCTAACTTTTGCTAGTTCCCACTGACTATTAGCTTGAATAGGACTAGAAATTAATACCCTGGCCATTACCCCATTAATAGCACAACACCACCACCCCCGTGCAGTAGAGGCAACCACAAAATACTTCCTCACCCAAGCCACCGCAGCAGCAATAATTTTATTTGCAAGCACAACAAATGCCTGAATAACAGGAGAATGAAATATTAATGACCTATCAAATCCTATTGCCAGCACTATATTTACAGCTGCCTTAGCACTCAAAATTGGACTTGCACCAATACACTTCTGAATACCAGAAGTACTACAAGGATTAGATTTGCTAACAGGATTAATCCTATCTACCTGACAAAAACTCGCCCCATTCGCATTAATTGTTCAAACAGCCCAAAACATCGACCCCCTACTATTAACCCTACTAGGGGTTACATCCACACTGGTAGGGGGATGAGGGGGACTAAACCAAACTCAACTACGAAAAATTTTAGCCTACTCCTCAATTGCACACATAGGATGAATAATTATTATTATTCAATATGCCCCCCAACTAACACTAATTGCACTAGGAACATATATTATTATGACCTCCGCAGCATTCCTTACCCTCAAAATACTATCTGCCACCAAAATTAATACACTTACAATAACCTGATCAAAAAATCCAATTCTAGTGTCCACTGCCGCCCTAGTCCTACTTTCACTAGGAGGCCTCCCCCCACTAACGGGCTTCTTACCAAAATGATTAATTTTACAAGAATTAACAAAACAAGACCTCCCCCTCACCGCCACAATTATAGCCCTAACTGCCCTAATCAGCCTATATTTTTATCTACGACTTTGTTATACAATAACCCTAACCATCTCCCCCAACACAATTAACTCAACAACCCCATGACGAGTCCAAACAACCCAAACCCCCCTACCCCTAGCCCTATTTACTGTAACCGCCCTAGGATTATTACCAATAACCCCAACCATTATTATACTAATTACCTAGGGACTTAGGATAATATTAGACCAAAAGCCTTCAAAGCTTTAAGTAGAAGTGAAAATCTTCTAGTCCCTGATAAGATCTACAAGATATTAACTTGCATATCCTGAATGCAACTCAGACATTTTTATTAAATTAAGACCTTTCTAGATGGGAAGGCCTCGATCCTACAAACTCTTAGTTAACAGCTAAACGCTCAAACCAGCGAGCATCCATCTACTTTTCCCGCCTTTGTTAAAGCCAAAACGGCGGGAAAAGCCCCGGCAGAGTTATTAACCTGCGTCTCTGGATTTGCAATCCAATGTGCTCTTCACCACGGGGCTGTGGTAGGGAGAGGATTTAAACCTCTGTCTTCGGGGCTACAACCCACCGCCTAAACACTCGGCCACCCTACCTGTGGCAATCACACGCTGATTTTTCTCTACCAATCACAAAGACATTGGCACCCTTTATCTCGTATTTGGTGCCTGAGCCGGAATAGTAGGAACCGCCTTAAGCCTCCTTATTCGGGCTGAATTAAGCCAACCCGGGTCACTTTTAGGTGACGACCAAATTTATAATGTTATCGTTACTGCTCACGCCTTCGTAATAATTTTCTTTATAGTTATACCAATTCTTATTGGAGGGTTTGGAAACTGACTTGTACCACTAATAATTGGAGCCCCTGACATGGCTTTCCCACGAATAAATAACATAAGCTTCTGACTCTTACCCCCATCATTCCTACTATTACTGGCCTCCTCTGGTGTTGAAGCCGGGGCCGGGACTGGATGAACAGTTTATCCACCCCTTGCAGGCAACCTAGCCCATGCAGGAGCATCCGTAGATTTAACAATTTTTTCATTACATTTAGCAGGTGTGTCATCAATTTTAGGGGCTATTAATTTTATTACTACAACCATTAACATAAAACCACCAGCCATCTCCCAATACCAAACACCCCTGTTTGTTTGATCCGTACTTGTAACCGCCGTACTACTTCTTTTATCATTACCTGTTTTAGCTGCCGGAATTACAATGCTTTTAACAGACCGAAATCTTAATACTACATTCTTTGATCCAGCAGGAGGAGGAGACCCAATTCTTTACCAACACCTGTTCTGATTCTTTGGACATCCAGAAGTTTATATTCTCATTCTCCCAGGATTTGGAATTATTTCCCATGTTGTAGCCTATTATTCAGGTAAAAAAGAACCATTCGGCTACATGGGTATAGTCTGAGCCATAATGGCTATTGGCCTTCTGGGCTTTATTGTATGGGCCCATCATATGTTTACTGTTGGAATAGACGTAGACACCCGTGCATATTTTACATCTGCAACAATAATTATTGCTATTCCCACCGGTGTAAAAGTATTTAGCTGATTAGCCACACTTCACGGAGGATCAATTAAATGAGAAACCCCAATGTTATGGGCTCTCGGATTCATCTTCTTATTTACAGTAGGGGGGCTTACAGGAATTGTCCTATCCAATTCATCACTTGACATTGTACTCCACGACACATATTATGTAGTTGCACACTTCCACTACGTGTTATCAATAGGCGCCGTATTTGCCATTATAGCAGCCTTTGTACACTGGTTCCCCCTATTAACTGGATATACCCTACACAGTACATGAACAAAAATTCACTTCGGGATTATATTTATTGGGGTAAATCTCACATTCTTCCCACAGCACTTTCTAGGTTTAGCAGGTATGCCACGACGATATTCCGACTACCCAGATGCCTATGCATTATGAAATACAGTATCTTCTATTGGGTCATTAATTTCCCTAGTAGCAGTAATTATATTCTTATTTATTTTATGAGAAGCCTTCGCCGCTAAACGAGAAGTGCTATCTGTAGAATTAACCATAACAAACGTAGAATGACTTCACGGCTGCCCTCCTCCTTACCACACATATGAGGAACCAGCATTTGTACAAATTCAATCAAACTAACGAGAAAGGGAGGAATTGAACCCCCATATGCTGGTTTCAAGCCAGCCACATAACCACTCTGTCACTTCCTTCTAAAGACATTAGTAAAGTTAATTACATCACCTTGTCAAGGTGAAGTCGTAGGGTAATTTCCTGCATGTCTTAAACTATAACTTTAATGGCACATCCAACACAACTAGGATTCCAAGACGCAGCATCACCGGTCATAGAAGAACTTCTACACTTCCACGACCACGCACTAATAATTGTACTCCTAATTAGCACTTTAGTATTATATATTATCATTGCAATAGTTTCAACAAAACTTACCAACAAATACATTTTAGACTCTCAAGAAATTGAAATTGTATGAACAATTTTACCAGCCGTCATCTTAGTCTTAATTGCTCTACCCTCCTTACGCATTTTATATCTTATGGATGAGATTAATGACCCACACCTAACAATTAAAGCAATAGGACACCAATGATACTGAAGCTACGAATATACAGATTATGAAGACCTGGGCTTTAACTCCTATATAACCCCAACTCAAGATCTTACCCCCGGACAATTCCGACTACTAGAAACTGACCATCGAATGGTCATTCCAATAGAATCCCCAATTCGAGTCCTAGTATCCGCTGAAGACGTATTACACTCCTGAGCCGTCCCATCCTTAGGGGTAAAAATAGACGCAGTACCAGGACGACTAAACCAAACCGCCTTCATCGCCTCACGCCCAGGTGTATTCTATGGACAATGCTCTGAAATCTGCGGTGCCAACCACAGCTTCATGCCAATTGTAGTAGAAGCAGTCCCACTAGAACATTTCGAAAACTGATCTTTACTGATTCTAGAAGACGCCTCGCTAGGAAGCTAAATTATTGGACAAAGCATTGGCCTTTTAAGCCAAAGATTGGTGATTCCCGACCACCCCTAGTGAAATGCCACAATTAAACCCCGGCCCTTGATTTGCAATTCTCTTATTTTCTTGATTAATTTTCTTAACTATTATTCCAACCAAAATCTTAAACCATGTTACACCAAATGAACCAACCCCAGTAAGTGCTGAAAAACACAAAACTGAATCCTGAGATTGACCATGATAGCAAGCTTCTTTGACCAATTTGCAAGCCCATCGTATTTAGGCATTCCATTAATTGCCATTGCAATCGCATTACCATGAACCCTTTACCCAACCCCATCATCCCGATGAATTAATAATCGACTTATCACACTCCAAGGATGATTTATTAACCGATTTACAAATCAACTAATAATACCTTTAAATGTAGGAGGACATAAATGAGCACTTTTACTGGCTTCCCTAATAATCTTCTTAATTACCATTAATATGCTCGGCCTGCTCCCATATACCTTTACACCCACAACACAACTATCACTCAACATAGGGTTTGCCGTGCCACTCTGGCTCGCCACAGTAATTATTGGTATACGAAATCAACCAACAGTTGCCCTAGGCCACCTGCTACCAGAAGGAACACCCATCCCCCTGATTCCAGTACTTATTATTATTGAAACAATTAGCCTATTTATTCGACCATTAGCCTTAGGAGTCCGACTTACAGCAAACCTGACCGCAGGTCACTTATTAATTCAACTCATTGCTACAGCGGTATCTGTTCTATTACCTTTAATACCAGTAGTAGCAATTTTAACTGCTACTGTACTCTTCCTTCTCACACTACTAGAAGTTGCAGTAGCAATAATTCAAGCCTACGTATTTGTACTCCTTCTAAGCCTATATCTCCAAGAAAACGTTTAATGGCCCACCAAGCACATGCCTATCATATAGTTGACCCAAGCCCATGACCCCTGACCGGAGCCATTGCTGCTCTACTAATAACGTCCGGCCTAGCAATCTGATTTCACTTCCACTCAACAACACTAATAACCCTAGGACTAGTTCTTCTTCTCCTCACTATATACCAATGATGACGTGACATTATTCGAGAGGGAACCTTCCAAGGCCATCATACACCCCCAGTACAAAAAGGGTTACGATACGGAATAATTCTATTTATTACTTCCGAAGTATTCTTTTTCCTCGGATTTTTCTGAGCCTTCTACCACTCAAGCCTAGCCCCAACACCAGAACTGGGAGGATGTTGACCCCCAACAGGAATTACCCCACTAGACCCCTTTGAAGTGCCACTCCTCAATACAGCTGTACTACTAGCATCAGGAGTTACAGTAACATGAGCACATCACAGTATTATAGAAGGAGAACGAAAACAAGCCATCCAATCATTAACACTAACCATCATCTTAGGGCTCTACTTTACTGCCCTACAAGCCATAGAATATTATGAAGCACCATTTACAATCGCAGATGGAGTTTACGGCTCAACATTCTTTGTGGCCACAGGATTCCACGGACTACACGTTATCATTGGGTCATCCTTCCTAGCAGTATGTCTTTTACGACAAATCCAATACCATTTTACATCCGAACATCACTTTGGCTTCGAAGCCGCCGCCTGATACTGACATTTTGTTGATGTAGTATGACTATTCCTTTACGTGTCTATCTACTGATGAGGCTCATAATCTTTCTAGTATTAAAGTTAGTACAAGTGACTTCCAATCACACAGTCTTGGTTAAAATCCAAGGAAAGATAATGAATCTAATTTTAACCATTTTAATTATTACAACAGCCCTCTCCTTAATTCTGACAATCGTGTCTTTTTGACTACCACAAATAAATCCAGATGCAGAAAAACTATCCCCCTACGAATGTGGATTTGACCCACTAGGATCTGCTCGGCTACCATTTTCCCTTCGATTCTTCTTAGTAGCAATCTTATTTCTACTATTTGACTTAGAAATTGCCCTCCTTCTCCCCCTACCCTGAGGAGACCAATTACACAATCCCACCGAAACATTCTTTTGAGCCACAACAGTACTAGTCTTACTAACCCTGGGATTAATTTATGAATGAACCCAAGGCGGCTTAGAATGAGCAGAATAGGGAGTTAGTCCAAAACAAGACCTCTGATTTCGGCTCAGAAAACCGTGGTTTAAACCCACGACCCCCTTATGACACCAGTACATTTTAGCTTTAGCTCAGCATTTATTCTAGGACTCATAGGCCTAGCATTTCACCGCACACATCTACTCTCTGCGCTTCTATGTCTAGAAGGAATAATATTATCCTTATTTATTGCACTAGCCCTATGAGCCCTGCAATTCGAGTTTACAGGATTTTCTACAGCCCCAATACTACTTCTTGCGCTCTCTGCTTGTGAAGCAAGCACAGGCCTAGCACTATTAGTAGCCACAGCCCGCACCCACGGAACTGACCGTCTACAAAGCCTTAATCTCCTACAATGCTAAAAGTATTAATCCCCACAATTATAATATTTCCAACAATCTGATTAGTCTCCCCAAAATGGCTATGAACAACCACTACCGCACATAGCCTTCTAATTGCCCTTATTAGCCTGACATGATTATTATGAACCTCAGAAACCGGATGAGCCTTCTCTAACACATACATAGCCACAGATCCATTATCAACCCCCTTACTAGTACTAACATGCTGATTATTACCATTAATAATTTTAGCTAGCCAAAATCATATTAACCCTGAACCAATTAACCGACAACGCATATATATTACGCTTCTCGCCTCATTACAAACTTTCCTAATTATAGCATTTGGCGCCACAGAAATTATTATGTTTTATATTATATTTGAAGCCACACTTATCCCCACCTTAATTATTATTACCCGATGAGGAAATCAAACTGAACGCCTAAGCGCAGGAACTTACTTTCTATTCTATACCCTAGCAGGATCCCTTCCACTTCTAGTCGCTTTACTTCTCCTTCAACAATCCACAGGAACACTATCAATATTAATTATTCAATATTCACAACCTCTACAGCTCAACTCATGAGGCCACATAATTTGATGAGCAGGCTGCCTAATCGCATTCCTAGTTAAAATACCACTTTATGGCGTCCACCTATGACTACCAAAAGCACATGTAGAAGCCCCAGTGGCAGGATCCATAGTTCTTGCAGCAGTCCTATTAAAATTAGGAGGATACGGAATAATCCGAATAATAGTTATACTAGACCCCCTATCCAAAGAATTAGCCTACCCACTTATTATTTTAGCCCTTTGGGGGATTATTATAACCGGCTCAATCTGTTTACGACAAACAGACCTAAAGTCACTAATTGCTTACTCATCTGTAAGCCACATAGGATTAGTAGCAGGAGGAATCTTAATTCAAACCCCATGAGGGTTTTCAGGAGCAATTATACTAATAATTGCTCACGGACTAGTATCTTCAGCACTATTCTGCCTAGCTAACACAGCATATGAACGAACCCATAGCCGAACTATAATCCTTGCCCGAGGATTACAAGTAATTTTTCCACTAACTGCAGCCTGATGGTTTATTGCTAATCTCGCTAACATAGCACTTCCACCTCTACCCAACCTAATAGGAGAAATTATAATCATTACAACCCTATTTAGCTGATCCCCATGAACCATTATACTTACAGGATTAGGAACACTAATTACAGCTGGCTATTCCCTATATATATTTCTTATATCACAACGGGGCCCAACACCAAATCACATTACAGGACTTCAACCATTTCATACCCGAGAACACCTATTAATAGTCTTACACCTAATCCCAATTATCCTCCTAGTAACAAAACCAGAAATTACATGAGGGTGATGCTACTGTAAGTATAGTTTAATAAAAATATTAGATTGTGATTCTAAAGATAGGGGTTAAAACCCCCTTACTCACCAAGGAAGTACAGAAAATAGTAAGCACTGCTAATCCTTATCTACCAGGGTTCAAATCCTTGGCTTCCTCGCGCTTTTAAAGGATAACAGCTCATCCGTTGGTCTTAGGAACCAAAAACTCTTGGTGCAAATCCAAGTAAAAGCTAAAATATCACTAACCATACACTCATCACTACTCTTAATTCTTCTCGTCTTAGCATACCCGTTATTAACTACTTTAAACCCACACCAACAAAACTCCAAAATAGCAGAAATAACAAAAACTGCCGTCAGCTCCACATTCTTTATTAGCCTTTTACCACTAATAATTTTTTTAAATTTAAAAACAGAAGGTATTATTACAAACTGACACTGAATAAACATTCAAACATTTGACATTAATATTAGCTTTAAATTTGACCACTACTCCCTAATCTTCATCCCAATCGCCCTATATGTCACCTGGTCTATTCTAGAATTCGCATTATGATATATACACTCCGACCCAAACATCAACCGCTTCTTCAAATATTTACTTACATTTCTAATAGCCATAATTATTTTAGTTACAGCAAACAATATATTTCAACTATTTATTGGCTGAGAAGGGGTAGGAATTATATCATTCCTGCTCATCGGCTGATGACATGGGCGAGCAGATGCCAACACAGCAGCCCTTCAAGCCGTAATCTATAATCGAGTAGGAGACATCGGACTAATTTTAACTATAGCTTGATTTGCAGTAAACCTCAACTCCTGAGAAATTCAACAAATCTTTACCTTATCAGAAAACTTTAACATAACAATTCCCCTAATAGGACTTGCTTTAGCAGCCACAGGAAAATCAGCCCAATTTGGCCTCCACCCATGACTTCCGTCAGCCATAGAGGGCCCCACGCCAGTATCTGCCCTACTCCACTCAAGCACAATGGTTGTTGCAGGAATTTTCTTACTAATTCGCCTTCACCCCCTCATAGAAAATAATGAACTAGCACTAACAATTTGCCTCTGCCTAGGAGCACTAACCTCATTATTTACAGCCACTTGCGCCCTAACCCAAAATGATATTAAAAAAATTGTAGCCTTCTCAACATCAAGTCAACTAGGACTAATAATAGTTACAATTGGACTAAATCAACCACAACTAGCATTCCTTCACATCTGTACGCACGCCTTCTTCAAAGCCATATTATTCCTGTGTTCAGGGTCAATTATCCACAGCCTAAATGACGAACAAGACATTCGAAAAATAGGCGGACTCTTTAATATTTTGCCCGCCACCTCAACCTACTTCACAATTGGCAGCCTAGCCCTAACCGGAACCCCCTTCCTAGCAGGATTCTTCTCAAAAGATGCAATCATTGAAGCCCTAAACACCTCTTACCTAAACGCCTGAGCCCTAGTTCTAACACTATTAGCCACATCCTTTACTGCAATCTATAGTTTCCGTCTAACATACTTTGTAATTATAGGAACTCCACGATTTTTACCTCTATCCCCAATTAACGAAAATAATTCACTAGTTATTAACCCTATCAAACGACTCGCTTGAGGAAGCATCATTGCAGGACTTATTATTACACACAACTTCCTGCCAATAAAAACACCAATTATAACAATACCAACCACCCTTAAAATAGCAGCCCTAATAGTAACTATTATAGGATTACTAATGGCCATAGACCTAGCCAATATAACCAGCAAACAAGTAAAAATTACCCCAGTAATCTCCACACATCACTTCTCAAATATACTAGGATTCTTCCCCGCAATTACCCACCGACTTCTCCCAAAACTTAATCTTATTCTAGGACAATCAGCCGCCACCCAACTCGACAAAACATGACTTGAAACCATTGGGCCAAAAGGATTAGCACTAACCCAAACAATTATAGCAAAAATCACAAATGACATTGCACGAGGAATAATTAAAACCTACCTAACTATTTTCCTCCTAACCTTAATTATAGCCACCATCCCCACACTCCTCTAAACCGCTCGAAGGGCCCCACGACTTAAACCCCGAGTTAATTCCAATACAACCAACAAGGTCAAAAGCAATACCCAAGCACAAATAACTAACATTCCCCCACCAGACGAATATATAATAGCTACACCACTAACATCACCCCGTAAAATAGAAAACTCCTTCAACCCATCTACAACTACCCAAGAACCCTCATATCAATCACCTCAAAAAAATCCCGCTACCAAACTAACCCCCAATAGATAAATCAAAACATATCCTAATACAGAACGACTTCCTCAGGCCTCCGGAAAAGGCTCGGCAGCCAAAGCTGCAGAATAAGCAAAAACCACGAGCATCCCGCCTAAATAAATTAAAAAAAGAACCAACGATAAAAAAGAGCCCCCATGACCAACCAAAACACCACACCCAACCCCAGCTGCAACTACCAACCCTAAAGCAGCAAAATAAGGAGTAGGATTAGAAGCAACAGCAACTAAACCTACAACCAAAGCCATCAATAAAAAAAACATAAAATAGGTCATAATTTTTGCTCAGACTTTAACTGAGACCAATGACTTGAAGAACCATCGTTGTAATTCAACTACAAAAACCATAATGGCAAGCCTACGAAAAACACACCCTCTCATTAAAATCGTCAACGACGCACTAATTGATCTCCCAGCACCATCCAATATTTCAGCATGATGAAACTTCGGGTCCCTTCTAGGATTATGTTTAATTACCCAAATCTTAACTGGACTATTCTTAGCTATACACTATACTTCTGACATTTCAACCGCATTTTCATCAGTAACTCACATCTGCCGAGATGTTAATTACGGCTGACTTATCCGTAATATACACGCAAACGGGGCATCATTCTTCTTCATTTGTATTTATATACACATTGCCCGAGGCCTATACTATGGATCCTACTTATATAAAGAAACTTGAAACATCGGAGTAGTACTACTCCTGCTAGTAATAATGACAGCCTTTGTTGGTTATGTACTTCCATGAGGACAAATATCTTTCTGAGGTGCCACAGTAATTACAAATCTATTATCTGCAGTACCATATATGGGAGATATACTAGTCCAATGAATTTGAGGAGGATTCTCAGTAGACAATGCAACACTAACACGATTCTTTGCATTCCACTTCCTCCTGCCCTTCATTATTGCCGCCGCAACCGTCCTTCACCTTCTATTTCTCCACGAGACAGGATCAAATAATCCAATCGGACTAAATTCAAACGCAGACAAAATTTCCTTCCACCCATATTTTACATATAAAGACCTTCTTGGATTTGTAGTCATACTTCTAGCCCTAACACTTCTAGCACTATTTTCTCCTAATCTGCTAGGAGATCCAGAAAACTTTACTCCTGCAAACCCACTAGTCACTCCCCCACACATTAAACCAGAATGATATTTCTTATTTGCCTACGCCATCCTACGATCAATTCCAAATAAATTAGGAGGAGTTCTTGCATTACTATTTTCAATTCTTGTATTAATATTAGTACCATTCCTACATACCTCAAAACAACGAGGACTAACATTCCGACCCATCACCCAATTCCTCTTCTGAACCCTAGTAGCAGATATAGCAATTTTGACATGAATTGGAGGCATACCAGTAGAACACCCATTTATTATTATTGGACAAATTGCGTCAGTATTATACTTTGCATTATTTCTTGTTTTTATACCCTTAGCAGGATGACTAGAAAACAAGATACTAGAATGAGCTTGCCCTAGTAGCTTAAAATTAAAGCATCGGTCTTGTAATCCGAAGACCGGAGGTTAAATTCCTCCCTAGTGCTGAAAAGAGTTCAAACCTTATGTCTTAATAATAATTTCAAAAAACCTATCCTTATGGTATAGTACATATTATGCATAATATTACATTAATATGCTAATATATTCATAATCACCAACAATTTTTTTTAAGCATAAAGCAAGTGTTACATTTTAAGATATACATAAGCATATTATTAAGACTCAAGAGACTTGTATTTAAACTTGGGAAATAGCATATTCCCTATAAACTTGATCACAGATTTTTCCTTGTAAAACACAGTTAGGATTTTAAAGAACCATACGGTACAGTAAGAGACCACCAACCAGCTTATATAAAGGTATATCATGCATGATAGGGTCAGGGACAATAATAGTGGGGGTTGCACAATATGAACTATTACTGGCATCTGGTTCCTATTTCAGGAACATAACTGGATATTCCCTATATTATTAAATATACTGGCATCTGATTAAGCCAGATGTGTAGTACACACGACTCGTTACCCACCATGCCGGGCGTTCTTTTATATGCATAACGTATTTTTTTTTTGGTTTCTTTTCACTTGGCATCTCAGAGTGCAAATACAAATGTTTAATTAAGGTGGAACATTTTCCTTGTAAGTGATAATATAATTCAATGTTGTAAAACATAATCTAAGAATTACATAATATTAATTCAAGTGCATAAGGTATTATTCTTTATCCAACATTCCTATTATATCCCCCGGCTTCTGCACGACAAACCCCCCTACCCCCCTACACCCAATAAATCCTGTTTTCCCTGTCAAACCCTAAAATCAAGGAGGACCTAAGAGTGTATAGCGCAACCTATTAAATATAAACCCCAAATATAGACAAATAAGTAAAAATTCCAGAAAAGAGAGACTTAACCTCCCACCAATGGCACCCAAAGCCAACATTCTTATTTAAACTATTTTCTGATAATATCTTATATAATATTAAACTTTTGTTTTCACCCTAATTTAAAGATAAATATTAAACCCCAGATATACCCCTAGAAATTAACAATTGAATATACAAACTATAATTATATTATATATATACACATACTGATTCTATGTATAATTTATTATTAAATTATTTAAACCCAAAACTTACAAAATTATTTAATATAAGAAA